TAGGAATTCTCTTGTTAAGACCCTATGAATTAATTAAAACCTTAGATTCATACTTACACCTCGGACGATTATGATTCTCAAGAAAAACTTCAAGTTTAGCCCAAAGCTTCTCTGAGTAAAAACCCTTGGATCGTCACTTATTTAATGAATCGATATCGATAATATAATAATGACCCAAAACCCAAAGCAAAGAAACTGTTGGCCTTGTGCTTAAAATAAGCATAAACAGGAGTTGAAAAAAGAAAAATCTTTTCATTTCGAATTTGCTAGCTTCTTATTCTTTGAAAATGGTTTGGGGGCCGGTCATGGGGTCTAACTATTCAATATAAATCATAGTTCCACTATTTCATGAGTTATTTCATATATTTCGTGTTTCAAATACTAGTGGAATAAGTATCCGACGAGGTAAAAACCTATCTTTATCAAGATGACAGATCGGTTCTCTGTACTAGCACTAGGATCAATTCTAACAAGTCACACACTCATATTCCGGAAATACAGAAACAAAAAAATTTCGCGGTCGAACTACCAAAAAATAATGGGGTAGAAATCTGAGCCCTAAATTACTCACTTTATATTGATAAAGCCGAGATTCTTGTGGATCTAGTTCATTGAAATTCCGTCCAGTAAAACGGAAGAATTATAAATCTCCAAAATAATAGATAAGAATATTGCAAAAAGAGCCATTGCGACACCCATCAAAGGAGTAGTTCCCCATCCAGGAGCTACTTTACCATATTCCGAATTCAACGGTTTCAACAACCCCCCTAGACCTGTTTGTTTTGGACGTGCTTTTGAGCTCTCCTCAACGGTTTGTGTAGCCATAAATCGTATTATAGTAATTGAGATCTGTTGACTTTGTATACTATTCTGTTGTAAATAAACAATCTTATCATAGATTCATTGTGATCTTGAAATTCTATAATAATGGAAACAGCAACCCTAGTCGCCATCTCTGTATCTGGTTTACTTGTAAGTTTTACTGGGTACGCCTTATATACCGCTTTTGGGCAACCCGCTCAACAACTACGAGATCCATTCGAGGAACACGGAGACTAATTGAAGTAATGAGCCTCCCAAACTATGGAGGCTCATTACTTCAATTGAGAGAATCAAAAATCATTTTTTAGTTTGAATTTTCGGCGGTTCTCTAAAAAAGATAGCGAAAAAAATTATCCCGAGAGTCGAGACTAAGAGGAATGTATAAACCAATGCTTCCATAGGTTCGATCGTGGTTTACAATTATAACTTTCATACCTGTTTATTTTGAACCATCTACCGGATAAAAAAAACAAGAGTCAAAGAAATGGTAATGATTCAAATTAGGATTTTTCTAATACCCTAGGTAAAATAAATAAAGAAGCAAAAGATATCCCAACAATGTTGTATTAGACGGCTTGTTTTCTTGTAGTCGGATCTCCTAGTTTTTGGAATGCTCCAAATTCTACTTGCGAATCCAAATCTGGGTCAATACCTGCAAAAACATCTCTAAACAGAGTTCTAGCACCATGCCAAATGTGTCCGAAGAAGAAGAGCAGAGCAAACGATGCATGTCCAAAAGTAAACCAACCTCGTGGACTGCTACGAAAAACACCATCAGATTTTAAAGTAGCACGATCTAATTCAAAAATTTCACCCAATTGGGCGCGTCTCGCATATTTTTTCACAGTAGCGGGATCGCTGTAACTGACTCCGTTAAGTTCACCACCATAGAACTCAACAGTTACACCTACTTGTTCAACACTATACTTCGATTCTGCCCTTCTAAAAGGAACGTCAGCTCTAACAATTCCGTCTCCATCTACCAAAACAACGGGAAATGTTTCAAAAAAGGTAGGCATACGACGGACAAAAAGTTCACGTCCTTCTTTATCTCTAAAGACGGGGTGTCCTAACCATCCAACAGCTATTCCATCCCCACTGTCCATGGATCCTGCTCTGAATAATCCTCCTTTTGCCGGATTATTGCCGATGTAATCATAAAACGCTAATTTTTCCGGAATTTTTGACCAAGCTTCTGTTAAACTTTTATTTTCGGCTAGGTCAGCACTGACTCTTCGATATATTTCTTGCTGGAAGTATCCCTGATCCCATTGATAACGAGTAGGACCAAATAATTCGATTGGGGTAGTTGCAGAACCATACCACATAGTTCCCGCAACAACAAAAGCAGCAAAAAAGACAGCAGCGATACTACTGGAAAGGACAGTTTCAATATTACCCATACGTAATCCTTTGTATAGACGTTGGGGCGGACGGACACTCAGATGGAATAGGCCCGCTAATATGCCCAAAGTGCCTGCTGCAATATGATGAGAGGCGATTCCTCCCGTAACAAAAGGATCAAAACCTTCCACGCCCCATGCTGGGTTTACCGATTGTACTTTTCCAGTTAATCCATAAGGATCGGACACCCATATGCCAGGACCATACAAACCTGTTACATGAAATACGCCAAAACCAAAGCACGCCACCCCTGAAAGAAATAAATGAATTCCAAAGATCTTGGGCAAATCCAAAGAAGGCTTACCTGTACGTTCATCCGAAAATATTTCTAGATCCCAATATACCCAATGCCAAATAGCTGCCAAGAAGCACAACCCCGAAAACATAATATGTGCCCCGGCCACTCCTTCGTAACTCCAAATACCTGGATTTGTTACAGTTCCACCTGTAATACTCCAACCGCCCCATGAATTAGTTATTCCTAAACGTGTCATGAAGGGTATAACAAACATACCTTGTCTCCACATTGGATCAAGAACGGGATCAGAAGGATCAAAAACTGCTAATTCATATAACGCCATTGAACCGGCCCAACCAGCAACCAGAGCCGTATGCATTATATGGACAGCAAGCAACCGACCAGGATCATTCAATACGACGGTATGAACACGATACCAAGGCAAACCCATGGAAATACCCCTTTATGAAAGAAAAATAGATACTATGTAACTTTATTGCATTGGAAATAATGATGCTAGGGACCCCCCCTTTCAATAAATTCTCGTGAAGTAAGGATTACTATTTGTTCTATTCTATTGCTAATAATGGAACAATTCTGTTTATAGGAACAAAGAGAAGCAGATCTATTCTATACCCGATAAGTATCAATACGCAATGGGTGGTTAAACCATTTTGTATGAGCAAATGGATCCCTACTTGTTCATCATTCGACGGGTATATTTATAAGAATTTGTCTTGAGTCATTCTGACTTCCTTTATCAAAGAGCTTCTCCAATCTATAGATCAAATTTGATATGGTAAACTAAATAAAGACCACTATTATGAAGACAATAAACTACCCCCACTATTACGTTTTCACATCAAAGTAAAATAGATTACTTCATTTTTTTCATTTAATGCCTATTGGTGTTCCAAAAGTACCTTTTCGAAGTCCTGGAGAGGAAGATGCATCTTGGGTTGACATATAGTGTGACTTGTCAGATATATTGGGTCATACGGGATTTCCCCGTTCTCTCCCCCGATCGAGATATCCTCTGATTCGCCCAAGAAATATTTTGGAGCGTGAAGTGAAATTCGATCTATTTTAGGGGAATCCAGATTAATATTATCAATTAGAATAATTTATGGTTGACTTGGTTGGACCAATCAAATTATCCAGGCTCCGTTTATAAAAAAGTACTTTAGTAATATATCAACGATTGCTGTGTCTATTTCGAATTCTAAATTTTGTATTACTAGTTTTTCTATTCGACTAGGTTATTGATTGATACCTCATTAGAAATTCTCTTTTTTACTATACGAAAAAATACGAATAATCCCTGTTAATTAATTAAGGAAAATAGGCTGAATGTGTCGAAAATTTGGCCGAAGACATGAAATTGATTCAACAAAAATTTGTAGCAAAAAGAAATGGTAGTAGGTCCATTTGTCCTATATGTGCAAATAACAATCGGAACTATCTTTACCTGGAGTAGAGGCATAAACCTAAAAGAATTCAAGAGGCCCATTCAGGAACAAGAAAATAACATCGTGATTGCGGGTGGATCTCGATGAAACAATACATCAATTGAGGAGTTAATTCAACAAGGTTAATGAATTTTTCTATTTTTATATATTAGAATATTAGAGGGAAATTCTAGTGAAAGGGTTACAAACTTTTCTTTCTTACAACAAACACTAGAAGAAAAAGCTCCTTCGTTAGAACGATTTTGCTTTTAAAAAAAGAGCAGGAGCCGAAATCTATACATTGAGTCTTTTTTGCACAATTCTTTTGACCCGTATGCATTAAAAGGTGCATGTACGGTTCCTAAGGGATACAGTTTTATCCTAATCAACCGACTTTATCGAGAAAGATTACTTTTTTTAGGCCAAGAGGTTGATAACGAACTCTCCAATCAACTTATTGGTCTTATGGTATATCTCACTATAGAAGATCTTAACAGAGAGCTTTATGTATTTATAAACTCCCCCGGTGGATGGGTAATACCCGGAATCGCCGTTTATGATACCATGCAATTTGTGCCACCAGATGTACATACAATATGCATGGGATTAGCCGCTTCAATGGGATCTTTTGTCCTGGTCGGGGGAGAAATTACCAAACGTCTAGCATTCCCTCACGCTTGGCGCCAATGAGTTTTTTATTTGAGATAAAAAAAGAAGTCTATGCCTTCGCCATATGAAATTAAGAATCTTGAGTAATAATAGCATGGCACTTCCAATTCGATATGATAATTTTGTCTCAAACCATTAAATTATGTATCGAAAGAGCAGTCTGAAATACTCAGTATTTCCGATTTGATTTATTTTGATCTATCGGAATCTCAGTGTCACAAACCTTTTTCACACCGAAAAGCTCTGCATAAATTTATGTTATGAAATAGGTTTCCGTATTTTATTTGAGTGCATCAAAAAGAAACTTTGGGATTGCTGAATCACAGACGGAATAAATATATAAAGCAACGGAACCATCATAGTATTTTGAACTCCTCCAATAAAGAAGGGTGGTAATTGGACCTATTTTCGATCTGGGTATGAGAAATCCTATTTTATCTTTGATAGGAAATTCCATTCGGGAGCCGTATGCAATATGTAAAAAATGCCTGTACGGTTCTATTTTTTCTTGTTAGTCTCTTTCTCTTTACTCCATTCTGCAAAACCCTTTTGTATATTATATCATCAGGGTAATGATCCATCAACCTGCGAGTTCTTTTTATGAGTCTCAAACAGGAGAATTTGTCCTGGAAGCGGAAGAACTACTGAACCTGCGCGAAACTATCACAATGGTTTATGTCCAAAGAACAGGTAAATCTTTTTGGGTTGTATCCGAAGACATGGAACGGGATGTTTTTATGTCAGCAACAGAAGCCCAAGCTCACGGAATTGTGGATCTTGTAGCAGTTGAATGAAAATATCAAGGATTTCACAACCACGATTTGATTGATATTTTACTTATCGTCTTACCCAATTCTTTAATAGTCTATTAAATCGAAAAACTTCATAAGCATCCGGTTAAGAGCGATCTAAACCAGCTCAGTCTGTATACGATTCAGCATGCCAACTATTAAACAACTTATTAGAAACATAAGACAGCCAATACGAAATGTCACAAAATCCCCCGCTCTTAGGGGATGTCCTCAGCGCCGGGGAACATGTACTAGGGTGTATGTGCGACTCGTTCAGATCAGGGGCTGGAACAAAAGAAAGGAACCAATAACAACCAATAGTAATCCGTCTGACTGATCAGTACCAATAACTAAATTGAATAAAAACGCAAATGGAATTTTTCCGTTCACTGGCTAAAATCTCTTCTATCCCCCTATTTATTGTGTATGAAATTTATGGTTTCCGTTGGTGCAAATCCAATAAGCTGAGAAGCAATTCCCCATTGATAACAAAAGGGTTATTCATTAAGCGGGGGAAATCCTATTTAGCAGAAAAAATTTTAGACTTCAAAGAACGGCCTAACAGGATCAGCTACCCAGCTAACCTTCAGAATTAAATACCGTTACTGTATAGGTGGATCTCATTGTAAAAGACCTATTACTGGATAATTATAATTCGTGGGTAGAGCCGCATAACGGTGTGAACTGTACAAGTTACCAAAAAAAAATAAGATTCATTAAATGAAGGAAAAGGCTCCGGTGTATAGAGAGGACCTCACCGTTTAAGAAGTAACCATAGAAACGATGGAACCACTCTATTATTTATTCTATATATATCTATTTTACTATGTTATTGATACTAGATATCAAGCAATTTCTTATTTTTAGACAGTTCACTTCGAAAAAAGAAAAAAATTGTGGTTGGGAAGGTTATAGTAGCAAAAGTCATTGGAATTTTTATTTTATATATCCGAAGAATCCGTTTTGTTATAAAAAAATCAGTAAGGGGAAAAGGAATAACTGACAGACAGAAACTCAATTAGTTATTCCTCAAAGTTTCATTTATTCAATGACTAGAATTAGACGAGGATATATAGCTCGGAGACGTAGAAACAAAATTCGTTTATTTGCATCAAGTTTTCGGGGGGCTCATTCAAGACTTACTCGAACTATTACTCAACAGAAAATACGAGCTTTAATTTCGGCTCATCGCGATCGAGATAAGAAAAAGAGAGATTTTCGTCGTTTGTGGATTACTCGGATAAATGCAGTAATTCGCAATAAAGGAGTATCTTATAGTTATAGTAGACTAATAAGTGATCTGTACAAAAGTCAATTGCTTTTAAATCGTAAAATACTTGCACAACTAGCTATATTAAATAGGAATTGTCTTTATATGATTTCAAATGAAATATTGGATCCATTGGAGTAATTTGAATCGAATTCCCCGGAGAATTAACTCCGGGAAGGTAGAGTATAAAATAGGATAAGATTAAGATAAAGTTGTCAAAATGAACAAAAGAGTTTAATAAAAAATGATTTATTCGGCCCCGCGGCTTTTTTTATTATGACACACGAATCAAATCTAGATTATCCTATTTTTCGAACACAACACCAACCTAAGTTCAGTTCGAATTGCAATTTTTATTCGATTAAAAAAAAACTAAACCTATTTATTTCTAGTTCTAAGGCCTATTGTTTGAGCAGTCGACTCAGTTCTTTCAAACTGTTTCTCGTTATTAAGAAAAGGTAACAAAGATAAAATACGAGCTTGTTTTATAGCAGTAGTAATTAATCGTTGTTGTTTCAAGGTCAATTTATTTACGCGTCTTGACAATATTTTTCCTTGTTCACTAATAAATCGACTAATTAAACTCATGTTTCTATAATCAATTCGATCCCCCGATTGGATCGGGGGCAAACGTCTACGAAAAGATCGCTTCGATTTAAGAAAGGGTCGTTTGGATTTATCCATGGTTTGTTTATTCCTTTTCCAGAAATCCTATTTCGGTCGGATTTAAAATAAATTCTAATTCAAAAATAGGATTGGGGTTGTTTATAGATGGGTTTATTTAGATTCGAATCTATATTTAGATATTATAATATATTATAATATGTCATTTTGCCTGTTCCGTTTATTTTTTGATCTCCCCATGAGTCGTATGTTTGGAACAACAGGGGCAGAATTTTCTCAATTCCAATCGACTAGGCGTATTGTGTCGATTCTTTTGTGTAATATATCTGGAAATACCCCTTGAGTCTTTATTAACACTGTTTCGAACACAACTGATACATTCCAAAATAATAGTTACTCGTACATCTTTACTCTTGGCCATGAAACTCCTTTTGGTTTTTGATTCAGTCAACTCTTCTATATTTTTATCTAAAGAAAAAAAAAGAACGAAACCAAATTAGAAAAGATTTCGTTGCAATCAATAGATAGTAATTAATAAGTAATACAATTAACTATATTTCTAATCTAATTGTAGTAGATTTTGTTAAGGACCTTGTATGATACACTTGCCCTAGACTGACATTTCCTTTTCTTTTTTCACTCTATTAATTTGATTAAAACTGTAAACCTATTTTAGTTTCGATTGAATCGACTTTTATTCTTTCTCTTTCATCCTTTCTTGGAATTCAAAAAAGGAAAAAAGAGAAAAACGGGGGTGAGATGTAATTTCGGATATGGAATTGTATCTCTAATCTTATTAAAACCCTCCCACGTCAATAACTAGAATGAAAAAAAAGGAAATGTCAGCGCATCTGGGAAGAAACGATTGATCTCTATCAATAGACCTGCTAAAGAGCCGAACCATATAGTACTTAGTACCGGTGCCACAGATAAATATGTTTTTAGATCTCGCATTAAAAATCCTCCTTCTTTATTGTAATACATTACATAAGGCTAATACATATATGATCAGATACATAGCTAGTTGCAGTTAAGGATTAAGGGCCACTTGTATTTGTACACGGAATCCCTAATGGATAACAATTCCGTATAAAAAATTTGCCCTTTCGTAACAAAAAGCCCCTTTGTTGAGCATTTGAAAAAAATGAAGTTTCTTTGTTTATTATATATGGTATATCATATGAGACCAAAAAGCAGAAAGGGTAAGATAAATGAATATATTAATGAAAAAAGGATCTGGAAAACAAGGCAGGAATTCTCTACAATGACACTGTAGACCAATTGAAAGGGATGTAGCGCAGCTTGGTAGCGCGTTTGTTTTGGGTACAAAATGTCACAGGTTCAAATCCTGTCATCCCTACCTATGACTTCTCCTCTGAACAGTAACAAGGGATCAATTGAGACCGATTAAGATTAAAGTGGACATACATAATCTTTCATTTTTTCATACTATAAATGAAAGATTATGTATGTAAGATGTATTAGGGTTAAAAAAGCGAAATCTTATTAAGAAAGCGCTCTTAGTTCAGTTCGGTAGAACGTGGGTCTCCAAAACCCAATGTCGTAGGTTCAAGTCCTACAGAGCGTGATTCCGTTTTTGTTAGGTTAAATTAATTACGCTCAAAAAGTTTTACTAACGCATGCAGCTATCTCAATTTGATATCCTGTGAATTAAAGAAAATGGGTGGGTCACGAGACAAGAGGTAGTAATTAATCAAAAGTCCAACTGATCACCGCGTTTGTATTGTAAAAATGCCGTTACGAATAATCCAGCTAAAGTAATAGGAATTAAACCCAAGACAATTCCAAAAAGAAAAACTTCAATCATTTTTTTTATTTGATTTGAAAGGAAAGGTAAAAAAAGAGGTAATATCTATCTCTAAATATTAATAGGAATTTCCCGTGAATCTCGACGACTACTAATCGGCAATTGATATGTTAAGAAACTATATAATACATAGAATCCTACAGAAAGAGTTTCTTTTTGAATTCTTCAGTCAATTAATTTCAAATAAGTCGTATCTTGCTCAGCCCAATAAAAAGGCCTGAGGTTATAGTTAAAGCTGCTAGTAAAAACCCGAAATAACCTGTTATAGTAAGCATAATTAAACTAAATAAAATCAAATATTTTTTTTATACATATGGCATATGGATAGAAAGCATTTACCTAAATTTACCTTTTTGATTGAAGTTTTTTGAGTCATCAATCATTAACACTAACATAGAATAATAAATTGATTCATGATCTGTTACATCTACTCATGCTTATCCCGCGATTTCGATTCAAGAGATTCATTGGTTAATTCATGAGTCAACAAATTAGAAAAGGGTTTTTATTAAGCTAACACTCTTTTTTTACTCATTAGATGAAAAAATGTGCCCACCTAGATAATATCTTGAATGAGAAAAAGTATTGCACAAGCAGATTATTCGAAAAGATAAACTCTTTTTGGATTCCCACTCGATTCTAAGACTATTAATTGCAATTCTATTCTTATTTATCCATTTTTTATTTCTCTATTTATTATTATCTCTCTATTTATATATTATATATTATAAAGTAAAGTTCCAGACTTGTAGTTAGGTCAAGACAGAATCTTTTAGATCTAAAGATCTAATACAAAAACGTGCGACTTAAAAATATTGATTATTACATGATTATTACAATTTTTGTAATCAAAGAATATCTCCTAGTGGGACTTTTACTAGATAACTAATTTTTTTCTATTTCTAA